GCACAATTAGCCGATCTAGATTTACGAATTATTATAGATTATTCATTGGTAGAATGGAAAGAATTGGAGGAAGAGGAACCCACAGGGAATGAATGGGAAGATCAAAAAGTTGAAAGAAGAAAAGATTTTTTGCTTAGACGCATGGAATTGGCTAAGCATTTTATTCGAACAAATATAGAACCAAAATGGATGGTTTTGTGTCTATTACCAGTTCTTCCTCCTGAGTTGAGACCAATCATTCATATAGATGAGGATAAACTACTGAGCTCGGATATTAATGAATTCTATAGAAGAATTATCTATCGGAATAATACTCTTACAGATCTATTAACACCAAGTGGATTTACGCCAGAAGAATTCATAGTGTGTCAGGAAAAATTGCTACAAGAAGCCGTGGATACACTTCTTGATAATGGAATCTGCGGACAACCAATGAAGGATGGTCATAATAGAGTTTACAAGTCGTTTTCAGATGTAATTGAAGGCAAAGAAGGAAGATTTCGCGAGACTCTGCTTGGTAAACGGGTCGATTATTCAGGGCGGTCAGTGATTGTCGTGGGCCCTTCACTTGCATTACATCAATGTGGATTGCCTCGCGAAATAGCAATAGAACTTTTCCAGACATTTATAATTCGTGACCTAATTAGAAAACATCTTGCTTCGAACATAGGAGTTGCTAAGAGTCAAATTCGGAAACAAAAACCGATTGTATGGGAAATACTTCAGGAAATTATGGATGACCATCCTGTATTGCTGAATAGAGCACCTACTCTGCATAGATTAGGCATACAGGCATTCCTCCCCGTTTTAGTGGAAGGGCGTGCTATTTGTTTACATCCATTAGTTTGTAAGGGCTTCAATGCAGACTTTGACGGGGATCAAATGGCTGTTCATGTGCCTTTATCTTTGGAGGCTCAAGCAGAGGCACGTTTAATTATGTTTTCTCATCTCAATCTTTTGTCTCCAGCTATTGGAGATCCCATTTCCGCACCAACTCAAGATATGCTTATTGGACTCTATGTCTTAACGAGTGGAAATCGTCGGGGTATTTGTGTAAATAGGTATAATCCATGTAATCGTAGAAACTATAAAAATGAAGATAATAACTATAAGTATACAAAAAAAAAAGAACCCTTTTTTTGTAATGCCTATGATGCAATTGGAGCTTATCGGCAAAAACGAATCAATTTAGGTAGTCCTTTGTGGCTCCGGTGGCGACTAGATCAACGCGTTATTGCTGCAAGAGAAGCTCCCATCGAAATTCACTATGAATCTTTGGGGACCCATTATGAGATTTATGGACACTATCTAATAGTAAAAAGTATAAAAAACAAGATTCTTTATATAGATATTCGAACCACTCTTGGTCATATTTCTCTTTATCGAGAAATAGAAGAAGCCATACAGGGTTTTGGCAGTTTTTTTTTTAATTCTATGCTACCAGCGGGAATTCGAGTCTCGCCGGTTTCACTAGAACCATAATTGCGGAATTTCTACGCGAATCAAGATCTAGAAAAGGAAGTTTTCCAATCACTGACTCAAACCCATTGTCAAATTCTACTCAGCGCAATATGGAGGTACTGATGGCAGAATGGCCCAATCACAATCAGGTCTTTCACAATAAAGTGATAGACGGAACTGCCATGAAACGACTTATTAGTCGATTAATTGATCACTTCGGAATGGGATATACATCACATATCCTGGATCAAGTAAAGACTCTGGGTTTCCGACAAGCTACCGCCGCATCCATTTCATTAGGAATTGATGATCTTTTAACAATACCTTCTAAAAGATGGCTAGTTCAAGACGCTGAACAACAAAATTTTATTTTGGAAAAACACCATCATTATGGGAATGTACACGCGGTAGAAAAATTACGTCAATCGATCGAGATATGGTATGCCACAAGTGAACATTTGCGACAAGAAATGAATCCTAATTTTCGGATGACCGATCCTTTTAATCCAGTCCATATAATGTCTTTTTCGGGAGCCAGAGGAAATGCATCTCAGGTACATCAATTAGTAGGTATGAGAGGATTAATGTCGGATCCCCAAGGGCAAATGATTGATTTATCCATTCAAAGCAATTTACGCGAAGGACTCTCTTTAACAGAATATATTATTTCTTGCTACGGAGCCCGTAAAGGAGTTGTGGATACCGCTGTCCGAACATCAGATGCAGGATATCTCACGCGCAGACTTGTTGAAGTAGTTCAACACATTGTTGTACGTCGAACAGATTGTGGCACCGTTCGAGGTATTTCTGTAAGTCCTCGAAATGGGATGATGGCGGAAAGGATTTTTATCCAAACATTAATTGGGCGTGTATTAGCAGATGATATATATATAGGTTCGCGATGCATTGCTACTAGAAATCAAGATATTGGGGTTGGACTTGTCAATAGATTCATAACTTTTGGAGCACAACCAGTCTCTATTCGAACCCCCTTTACTTGTAGGAGTACATCTTGGATTTGTCAATTATGTTATGGCTG